AATAAAGTGGCTGAGTAATAGGCGGTAGATTGTAAATCTAATAACAAGTAAAAACTTCTTTATTAACCCTATAGTATATAAATAATGTTAAATTGCAAATTTGAAGATGTGTAAATCACTGGGGTTTAGAATTTAAAAGGATGTCTTTTTTTGAAAACTTTGAAGGCTTTTAGTTTAAATAACATAAAATTCTAAATTAAAATAAAGTAAATTGGGATGATTAATCCAATTAAATTAATTGAAGTTTGTATAAGAAAAAAAGGATGTTTTGTAATTAAATAACTGTTTTGTAAGCTAAAATTTATAGTGGACGTTGTAAGTAGAATTTGAGGTAAAATAATTCGTAGGTAAAAGTATAGGGTAATGAGAGTTGCAAGTAAAAGAAATAATAAGGGAATAAATAATTTAGAGTCGGCAAGTATTTGAATAAGTAGTCATTTAGGGATAAATCCTAAGAAGGGAGGAAGGCCTCTGAGAGAAAATAAGTTGCAGGCAAAGAAAATTGAAAATAAAGTTTGATTTGTATTAGGTTTAAAAAGATCGGATAGGGTAAAAGATTTAAATTTGTGAAATATTGAGGTGATTGATACTAAAATAACGGAATAAATGGTAAAGTATATGAACCATAGTGAATCTCTTATAATGATGGCCATTAATATTCATGATAGATGATTAATAGATGAAAATGCAATAATTTTACGCAGAGATGATAAATTTAATCCTCCTAAGGCTCCCACTATAGCTGATAAAATTGATGAAAGTAAGAGTACTTTAATGATGATGTAAGTTTTAGAAAGGTAAGATAGGAGGATAAGAGGGGCTAATTTTTGGATTGTGGAAAGAATAAAGATTTGGGGTCATTGTAAACCTTCTATAATATGCGGAAATCAGAAGTGGAATGGAGCTCTTCCAACTTTGAGAAGTAAAGAAAATAGAATTAGTATTATACCAAAAAGAGGGGCGTGTATAGATATAAATCTAGAAGTAATTAGTAAGGTGGAACCTAAGGCTTGGATTAAAAAATATTTTAGTGCTGTTTCTGAAAAATATGCTGATGTTTTAATAGTAATTAAGGGGATAAAAGATATGAGATTTAATTCTAGCCCAATTCAGGCTCCAAATCAGGAGGGTGAGGAGATTGTTAAAATAGAACCTAAAATTAAAGTTGTAAAAAATAGTCAATAGGATAAAGGAAATAAAATTAAAAAGAGAAAGATTAAAGCTTTCATTTACGGGGTATGAGCCCATTAGCTTAAAATTAGCTTATCTTTTACAAAATATAGGTAAGTTATACATTATTAGTCACATCAAAACTATCCTTTAATCAGGCACTATATTAAATTAATTATAGCTGATAATGTAAATGTCTTTTAAAATGTATTATACTGTTAATTTAGAAGTATAAATATTAGAATAAAATAAAAGAGGTTCAGTAATTTTCTTATTGAATAGAACATTAAGTTGGAAGTTAAAAATGTGGGCCGTGTTATTTATTTATACTGTTAGGGGGGGGGGGGGTAAAAGAACTTTCTATGGAAGTTACTTTATAAATAATAAATTATCTTATATAATTACATTTAATTTCAAACAATTTATTTATTTAGTTGTAGTTTAGAAAATAAACTCATATATCTTCTTCTTAATAGGATATAATACTTTAGTTGAATTATATTTCAAGTGAAGCCCACTTTAGTTGCCCCTCACCCGGGCACGCAGTGAGTGGGGCAACGGAGAAGGCTTCACTTGGGAATGAATTAATTTTTTTTTATATATATTTAGTCGTGTATATTTCTTCTTTTTAGATAATTTATTATAATTAAGGAATTTAATTTTATAATTCTTAGTTTATGTATACAACCTTGTTTTTTTTTCTTTTGGATATAATCTTCTTCTACGATATAGCGTACCTTAATCTATACTTTACTTTTTTTTTATATTCCAATGAAATTTAGTTGAAATATATACATTTATATATATATATAATTTTTTATTAGTTTTGTTCTCTGGAGAATGTTTTGTAAATATCTGCTAAATAAATTTTGTTTGTTTAGAGTTTGTATATAGGCTTATTCGTTAATGTAAAGAGCATAAAAAGTTTTGATCTTTTTAGAAATGGTGCAATTCCGTTGCGTTTAAGTTGGTACTTAGGTATGTTTAATGTAATTATTATTTATTTTATAAAATTTCTTTTAGAGCAAATTATTTATAATAATTTGATTTTAGTTAAAGTTTTTATATTGTTGTAAAGATTGCATGAAAATTTTTGGTGTGGAGAAGACAATGGGGAATGTATTTAAAATAGTTCTGTTGTTTGGCAAATATTTATGATAACTATTTGATTCTCAGCATAAAATATTAGTTATATTGTGTACGAAAGTATGAATTAGTTACAACAAGAATCCCGATAAATGTTTGTGCCAGCTTTCGCGGTTATACTTCAGGTATATATAAAAAGTTTAAGGGTTAGTTAAATGTAATTTTTTTTTCTATAGTTATTAAAAAGTAAAATTGGTTTAATTTTTTGTAGGTAAAGTATATTAAAATTGAAGCTAAGAAGTTTTAGTTATAGACTAGGATTAGATACCCTATTATTCTAAAAATAATTGTTTCCTTAGTTAGTAGTAGATATTTTCTTAAAATCTAAAAAATTTGGCGGTAATTTAATCTTTTCAGAGGAACTTGTTTTTTAATCGATAACCCGCGAAGAATCTTACTTGTTTTTAAAATATTAAAAGTTTGTATACCATCATTATCAGGTAATTTTAAAAGGATAAATTATCGAAAGTAAAAGTTTAATGAAATTAGATCAAGGTGCAGCTAATAAATAAGGTAAAATGAGTTACAATAAATTATTTTAAAACGGATAAATGAAGGAATAATTTGTTTATAAGGAGGATTTGATTGTATTTTAAGTTTAATATGCTTAGGAGATGAGAGCTCTAAATTATGTACATATCGCCCGTCGCTTTCATTTATGGATGAAATAAGTCGTAACATAGTAAGAGTATTGGAAGGTGCTCTTAGATTTAACAAGGTATAGCTAGTTAGTTTAGTATTTCAGTTACGTTGAAAAGAATTATCGTGCAAATCGGTATGCTTTGATTTAATTAATTGTTTGATTAAGATGGTTGAATGTAAGAAAAATAATTTAAATTATAAAAAGTAATTTTTAATAAAATTTATTGGAAAACAAAAGTGAATAAGTACTGTGAAGGAATGTTGTATAAAAATGTTTTTAGTAAAGGTAAAATTTTGTATCTTGTGTATTAGAGAGGGCTAATATGGTTTAAGTATTATAGAAATCTCGAAATAAGCACAGTTAATTGTAAAATAAGGAATTTTGTAGAAAATAAATCCTGAATATATAATTAAAGATGAAATATCAGTCGAGGTTTATTATATCTAGTTTTTTTAAAATAAATTTAATTTTTTCTTTATGTAAGTAGATATAAGATATAAAGAGGAAAGGCAGGAGGGGCAAGCTTCTTGTAAATTATAAAAAATAGCCAAGTTGGAATTTAAGGAATTAATTAGGCTTAAAAGTAGCTATATTAATAAAGTGTTTTAATTAAATTTGTAATATTAAAATGATTTGTATTGGCTTTTATTTGTATAAAAAGATTAGTTCAATTAAGGTAAATTGAGTTATAATGGGCTTATAAGTAGAATTAATGTATTTTTGGAAGTTGTAAAATGAAGTTTTTTAGGATAAATTGTAGTATTAAAGGAACTTGGCAAAATATTTTTTTGCCTGTTTATCAAAAACATGTCTACTTGAAGATATAAGGAGTCTAGCCTGCTCTCTGATTATTATTTAAGGGCCGCGGTAATTTGACCGTGCAAAGGTAGCATAATAGTTAGTTTTTTAATTGGAATCTTGTATGAATGGTTGAACAAAAGAAATACTGTCTCTATAATTTTTATTGAATTTAACTTTTAAGTGAGAAGGCTTAGATTTATTAAAAAGACGATAAGACCCTATAAAGCTTTATAAGTAATTTTATTATAATTGATTTATTAATAATGTTTTAATAAGTTATATTATTTTGTTGGGGAGATAATATTATAATTATGATTAACTGTGAATAATTGATACAATTATGGGTGTGTTGGTTGTAGTAAAAGATCCTGTTATACAGAGTGAGAGTTTAAGTTACTTTAGGGATAACAGCGTTATTTTTCTTGAGAGTTCATATCGAAAGAAAAGATTGCGACCTCGATGTTGAATTAAAATTTCTAAGTAATTGTAGTAGTTATTTAAGAAGGTCTGTTCGACCTTTAAAATTTTACATGATTTGAGTTCAGACCGGCGTGAGCCAGGTTGGTTTCTATCTTTTAAAGAGGAAGAGATTACTTTAGTACGAAAGGATTAGGTAATCGAAAAAATTTTTGTTTATTAGTTGCTTTGGCAGAATATATGCGTTGGATTTAGGATCCAATAAAATAGAGTTATCTATAAGTAACTAAGTGATGGATCTAATTGCTTTGTGATTTTAATATTTGTTGAGATTATTAATTTTTTGATTTTGATTATTTGTGTATTAGTGGGAGTTGCTTTTGTAACTTTATTGGAACGTAAGGTTTTAGGTTATATTCAAATTCGTAAAGGTCCTAATAAGGTTGGGTACCAAGGTATTTTGCAGCCTTTTTCGGATGCTGTGAAATTATTTACTAAAGAGCAAGTGGTACCTGTTTTGTCAAATTTTAGGATTTATTATATATGTCCTGTATTTAGGTTATTTATTTCTTTAGTAGTATGAGCAGTAATGCCTTATGAGTTAGGATTACTTAGTTTTAATATGGGTATTTTGTTTTTTCTTTGTTGTTTGAGTGTAGGAGTATATTCTACGATAGTAGCCGGTTGGTCTTCTAATTGTAAATATTCTCTTTTGGGGAGATTACGTTCTGTAGCTCAAGTCATTTCTTATGAAGTAAGATTGGCTTTAATTTTGTTATCTTTTATTGTTTTAGTAGGGGGGATAGATTTAGAGTTGTTTAATAGATACCAGGATTATTTTTGGTTTATTATTTTAAGATTTCCTTTGGGTTTAGTTTGATTTAGCTCTTGTTTGGCTGAAACTAATCGAACTCCTTTTGATTTTTCCGAAGGAGAGTCGGAGCTAGTTTCTGGGTTTAATACGGAATATGGGGCAGGGGGATTTGCTTTAATTTTTATAGCAGAGTATGCTAGAATTCTATTTATAAGTATTTTGTTTGTAATTTTGTTTTTGGGAGGGGGGATATATACTTTTAGATTATATTTTAAAACTAGAAGGATTGTATTTTTGTTTATTTGAGTTCGAGGTACACTGCCTCGCTTTCGTTACGATAAATTAATATATTTGGCTTGAAAGAGCTACTTGCCGCTATCAATCAATTATTTAATCTTTTTTATTGGGGTTAAAATAGTTGTTAGTTTATAACTTGAGTTAGCATAGTAACAGCTAGTGTCCAGGGGGTAGTTTAAAAAATATTAGTTTTGGGAATTAAAGATAAAGATGCTTCTTTCCCTCTGAGCCAAGCTATACCACAACAAAGATTAAGAAGAATTACTAACATCCTAACTTGTATCATACATATTACAAGTTAGGATGTTAGTAATTCTTCTTAATCTTTGTTGTGGTATAGCTTGGCTCAGAGGGAAAGAAGCATCTTTATCTTTAATTCCCAAAACTAATATTTTTTAAACTACCCCCTGGACACTAGCTGTTACTATGCTAACTCAAGTTATAAACTAACAACTATTTTAACCCCAATAAAAAAGATTAAATAATTGATTGATAGCGGCAAGTAGCTCTTTCAAGCCAAATATATTAATTTATCGTAACGAAAGCGAGGCAGTGTACCTCGAACTCAAATAAACAAAAATACAATCCTTCTAGTTTTAAAATAAATTTTTTAAGTTACTCATAAATTTATTTTATAGGGGAGAGGGGGTAAATGGTATTTTTTTAAAATAGTTAGGTTGATTGTAAAGGCACAAATGAAAGATAAGATGATGCAGAATATTAAAGTAAAAGCAATGACTGTTAAATAGTTAGATTTAAACGGTATGGTATAGATTACTAGGAAACCCTATTTAATGCTTTCAAAACATTTGTTTTAATTTTAAACTAAATAATCATTTAAGTAAATTATCTCATTGAATTAATAATAAAGGGTTTATAATGTAAAATAAAAAATAAAGAACTGTTAAGATTTGCCCGGTTAAGATATAAGGTGGTTCTACTGGATGTGCCCCGATTCAGGTAAGAAGAATTACGATGGAGATAAATCTTCAAAATAGAAATTGGTTAAGTGGATAAAATGCTAATCTTTGAAATTTGGCAGTATGAGTAAAGGGTAAAATAATTAGAATAACTACTGATAAGCCTAAAGCAATAACTCCTCCAAGTTTATTGGGGATTGAACGTAAAATTGCGTAGGCAAACAGGAAATACCATTCAGGTTGGATATGGGGAGGTGTTACTAAGGGGTTAGCTGGGATGAAATTATCTGGGTCTCCTAGTATATATGGTGTTAGTAAGTTTAATGTTAATAGTATAGATAATATTACTACAAATCCAACAATATCTTTAAAGGTAAAATAAGGGTGAAAGGGTACTTTATCTGATTGTCTAGAGATACCTAGAGGGTTATTTGCTCCAGTTTGATGGAGGAATAAGATGTGGATTATAGACATGGCTGCAGCAATAAATGGTAAAATAAAGTGAAATGAAAAGAAGCGAGTTAGAGTAGCATTATCTACAGAAAATCCTCCTCAAATTCATTGGACGAGGTCTGTCCCAATAAATGGAATGGCAGAGAATAAATTTGTAATAACAGTGGCTCCCCAAAAAGATATTTGTCCTCAGGGTAAAACATACCCTAAAAAAGCTGTAGCTATAATTATAAGGAGGATAACTACTCCTACATTTCATGCATGTATATTTATGTAGGAACTGAAATATATACCTCGCCCGATATGTAGATATAAGCAAATAAAAAAAAAGGAAGCACCGTTAGCATGTAGGGTTCGAAGAAAATAGCCATAGTTAACATCTCGGCAAATATGGGCTACTCTTGAGAAAGCTAGATTAATATCGGCGGTATAGTGTATTGATAAGAATAGGCCTGTTAATAGTTGGGTAATTAAACATAACCCTAATAGAGAACCAAAATTTCAGAATGTAGAAATGTTTCTAGGAAGAGGCATATCTACGAGAGCATTATTGGCAATTTTAAATAATGGGTGAGATTTGCGGGTAGGGGAGATCATTAGTGGGTTAATCGTAAGGGGCCTTTAAATAAATTGATAATTTTTACTACTACAATAAGTGTTAAAAGAAGATAGAGGATAATGAAAATGGTGAGATTCGTTAGAGGAGTGTTATAGATTCAGTTAATAGATAGGGGGGTAGATATAGAAAAATTTAGTGAAGAGGAGATTAATGTGGGGGTAGAGAATAATATTTGGTCAGTAAAAATTAATATAAATGTTAGTATAATTATAATTGTAGAAAGTAAAATTAAATTGAAAATAGAAAAAGAAAAATATTCATTGGAAGCAAGTGATGCAATATAAATAAATAGAATTAATATACCTCCTAGAAAGATCAAAAAGAGGATATAAGAGGTTCAAAATGAAAAAGTTGAAAATCCAATAGATATAGAGATTAGGATAGTTTGAATTAATAAGACTAACCCTATGGCTAAGGGGTGAGAGAGTTGTGTAAATAGTAGTGTTAAAAGTAATAATAAGGGGGTAGTAAAGGGTAAAATATCCAAACTAAAAATAGTATTTAGGATTCTTGGAAGTTTTTAAAAAATAAATTTATTTTTGGTTTACAAGACCAAAGTTTTAAGTTAAACTATAAAAACTAATGATAATTTTTAGAAATGCGGTTGTAAGAGTGGCTTTACTTATATTTTTGGGGGGTATTAGTAGTTTTATTAGATTTCATAAACATTTATTGAATTCATTATTAAGATTAGAATTTATAATATTAAGGAGTATTTGGTTATTATGCTTACAGTTCTCTCCTGTTGGTAACGAAGTATATTTTGGTTTATTTTTTTTAAGCTTAGTGGTGTGTGAAGGAGCTTTAGGTCTTTCTTTATTAGTCTATATTGTACGTAGCCATGGTAATGATTATTTTAAAAGATTCAATATATTAGAATGTTAAAGTTTTTATTGCCTGTAATTATATTGATAAAATTAAAGAGGGACTGAAAATTAGTTCAATTTGGATTAGGTAGATTTAGATTTTTGGTGGGTGTAAATTGCTTTAATAATAGACCTATGTATATATTGGGATTCAATTTAGGATTAGATTATATTAGATTTTTATTGATTTATTTGAGGGTTTGAGTAATATTCATGATTATTGTGGCTAGCCAAAATATTAAAAATATAGATAATTTTATATCGGTATTTGTTTTTATAAACTTAGTCTTATTATTAATGTTAATATTAAGATTTTGTTCATTAAATTATTTATTGTTTTATATTAGTTTCGAGGTATCTTTAATTCCTACGTTAATTTTGATTTTAGGTTGGGGTTACCAGCCTGAACGGGTTCAGGCTGGTATTTATATATTATTTTATACTTTAAGATTATCTTTACCTTTATTAGTATCTTTGTTGTATATTTTTTATGAAAGAGGAAGTTTAATTATAAATTTGACGGATATTAGATTAAGAGATGAATTAGGGGCGATAATTTGGTATTTTAGGAGGGTTATAGCCTTTTTAGTTAAACTACCTATGTATATATTCCATTTATGGTTACCTAAGGCGCATGTAGAGGCTCCTGTAGCGGGATCTATAATTTTAGCTGGGGTATTATTAAAACTAGGTGGTTACGGACTTATCCGGGTATTACCTTTATTTCAGAAAATTAGTTTAATATATTCATGATTATGAGTCAGAGTGAGGTTGGTAGGAGGGTTAATTATTAGTTTATTATGTCTTCGGCAAATTGATATGAAAGCTTTGATTGCATACTCTTCGGTAGTTCATATAAGTTTAGTTTTGTGTGGACTAGTAATTTTTAGTTGTTGGGGGTTAATAGGGGGAGTAGTAGTAATAATTGGACATGGTTTATGTTCTTCGGGACTTTTTTGTTTAGCTAATATAGTTTATGAACGATTGGGTAGGCGGAGGTTAATAGTAAGGAAGGGTTTATTAAGATTTATACCTAGAATGGGGTTGTGATGGTTTCTTTTGAGAGTAAGAAATATAGCTTCTCCTCCTTCTTTAAATTTAGTGGGAGAAGTTAGTTTAATTATAAGATTAGTAAGATGGAGAGAATTAAGAATGATTATTTTAGCCTTGTTATCTTTTTTTAGTGCTAGTTATACTTTATATATATATAGGTTAAGCCAACATGGTGTTTTTTTTAATGCTTTATATTCGTGTAGTTCGGGGAGAGTGCGGGAGTATTATGTATTGTTTTTACATTGGTTCCCTTTAAATATTTTAATTTTGAATTTGAATTTGGTGAGAGGTTAGATATATCTTGTCAAAAGGAACTGTAGGTTTTAAGAGATAATGGTTTGAATGATTTATATTCATAGAGTTAGTATATGAAGTTTAGCAGTGAGTTCTATAATTTGTGGTAGATTGGGGGTATTTAAGTTACTAAGAGAAGAGACAAATTTAGTAGAATGGGAGTTATTAGGTTTAAATTCTTGTAGATTTGAATTTGTATTAATTTTTGATTGGATTTCTTTGTTGTTTTTGTGCTTCGTTTTTATAATTTCTGCAAGTGTTATGTATTATAGAGGGGGATATATAGTAGGTGACATAAATTATAGTCGTTTCATGTATTTAGTATTAATATTCGTTATGTCTATAATAATAATAATTCTAAGTCCTAATTTAATTAGAATTCTGTTAGGGTGGGATGGGCTAGGGTTAGTCTCCTATGCTCTTGTAATTTATTATCAGAATGAAAAATCGGCTAGGGCGGGGATACTAACTATTTTATCTAACCGGGTGGGAGATGTTGCTATTCTATTGAGAATCGGACTTTCATTAAATCTAGGTAGTTGAAATTTCGTATTTTATAGTTATTATATAATAGATAGAGAGTTTATGTTACTGAAAATGTTAGTTATATTAGCAGCTATGACTAAAAGAGCTCAAATTCCATTTTCAGCTTGGTTACCTGCAGCTATAGCAGCTCCAACACCAGTATCTGCGTTAGTACATTCTTCTACTTTAGTGACAGCGGGTGTTTATTTAATAATTCGATTTAGACCCGCTTTGAGTGAATCTTGGGGCCAGAGGGTATTATTAATTATTGCTTGTTTAACCATATTTATAGCGGGGTTAGGAGCTAATTTTGAGTATGATTTAAAAAAGATTATTGCATTATCAACTTTAAGGCAGTTGGGAGTTATATTAGGGGTGTTAGCTTTAGGTTACCCAGATTTAGCTTTTTTTCATTTATTAAGACACGCTTTATTTAAAGCTTTATTATTTATATGTGCGGGGGTTATTATTCATAGAGTTAGGGGGTACCAAGATATCCGTTCTATAGGAAATTTAGTAAAATTTATGCCTTTAACTAGTTCTTATTTAATTGTAGCTAATTTAGCTTTATGTGGGGCTCCGTTTTTAGCTGGATTTTATTCTAAGGATACAATTTTAGAAGTCGGGTTTATAACTTATAGGAATTATTTTTCTTTGGTTTTATTTATTTTAGCTACTGGATTAACTGTAAGATACACTTTACGTTTAATTTATTTTAGCTTGAGAGGTGTATTTAATATAGGATCTTTGGTTTTATTAAGAGATGAAGAAGTTATTATAACAAAGGCAATGACTTTTTTAGGGTTAGGGGCTGTTACGATAGGCTCTATTTTGTCTTGACTACTTTACCCGGAATGTTATATGATTTGTTTGAATTTATGGATAAAAAATATGGCCTTGGGGGTAAGATTTTTGGGGGGGTTTATTGGTTATATAGTAAATCTAATAAGAGTGAATTATATTTTATTAAGGCGGGTAATATATCAATTTGTAGTATTCAGAGGTTCTATGTGGTTTATACCTTTTTTAAGAACAAAACCGATTGCAAACATAAATTTCCATATAGGGGGCCATGCTGAAAGTGTTTTTGATAAAGGATGGTATGAATATATAGGAGGTCAGGGAATATTTTATTTATGATCTAAGATAAGATTTAATTTATATTTGAGCCAATATAATAGAATTAAAGTATTTATAAAAATATTTGTTTTAAGTTTAGTTATTATAGGACTTTTAGTTTTAAGTTAATTTATATAATTTATAAAGAATATTGCTCTGAAGAAGCAAAAGAGATAATTTTATCTGTAAATAACTTGAGTAGTTTAAGGAAAATGTAAATTTGTGGAGTTTAAGATGTAATTTTTACCTTAGGTAGGAAATTAGAAGGCTGTGAAGCCTAAGAGTTAGGTCGAAACTAAGTGCAAATATTCGCTTTCTAATTAATTAGTATAAGAGTAATAAAAACTTGAAGCAGCAATTATTAAGTGGTTGTAATTACACGTTTCTTGATAGGAAAAAATTTCAATATTATCATTAACAGTGATATACCTCTCTTTGGTTTCTATCAATTTCGTTATATTTAAAGTATATCAATAATAGGTGATAGTTTAAGGAGATTTAGAATTTCTAGAAAAAAAATATTCAGCTTTGCTATGAAAGAGCAATGTGTTTTACACCATAGAAAAAAAGGAGGAACACAAATGGAATTAAACCACTTGAGAGTAAAGTTAGAAGCTTCATTCTTGGCATAATATTCCTTGAGTATAGATGTTGATATACGGGTATATTGTTAAATATGGGTGGGGCGTGAAGAAGTTTAAAACCAGTTAATAAACTCTTTATGAATGCAACTCATATGTCATATAAGTATTGACTATGGCCTTAGTTAGATCAGTTTAAAGCTCCTATTTTTCATTCATAATATAATCCTAAGAGTAAAATAAGTAGAAAAGAGGTTCTTGTTAGAAATCATGCTAAAGTGTTTGTTAAATTAAAAGTTGGCGCGACGGGTAAAAGAAGCGTAATTTCTACATCGAAGATTAAGAAAATTACGGCAATTAAGAAGAATCGTAGTGAAAAGGGTAAGCGGGCTGATCCTTTAGGGTCAAATCCACATTCATAAGGGGAATTTTTTTCTCGATCTGTAATAGATTTTTTGGCTAAAAAAGAAGAAATTAATATTACAAGTGTGGAAATAAGTAGCGTTAAGAGAGTTAGTGTTAATATTAAGAAAATTATTTCTTCTGGATACCAGACTTTTTGATTGGAAGTCAACTATACTTGTTATATTAAAGAAATAACTACCTCATCAGTAAATAAAAATGTAGAGGAACAATCATACAACATCTACAAAATGTCAATATCATGCGGCTGCTTCAAATCCTAAGTGATGGTTAGAAGAAAAATGGCATTTGGAGAGGCGTATAAAACAAATAGCAAGGAAGGTAGTTCCGATAATAACATGTAAGCCGTGAAATCCAGTTGCTACAAAAAAAGTTGATCCGAAGACTGAGTCTGCAATAGTAAAAGATGCTTCGATATATTCGTAAGCTTGAAGGGCTGTGAAATAGATTCCTAAGATAAGAGTTAGGCCAAGCCTTTGAATAGCTTGGGAGAAGTCAGATTCTATAATAGCGTGATGAGCTCAGGTTACAGTAGCTCCTGAGGAAAGGAGAATTGTGGTGTTTAGCAACGGAATTTCAAAGGGGTTGAAAGCTTCAATTCCTATCGGAGGTCAATATATACCAAGTTCAATATTTGGGGCTAGACTTCTGTGGAAGAAAGCTCAGAAGAAAGAGAAAAAGAATAATACTTCAGATGTAATAAATAAAATTATCCCTCAACCTAGTCCGTTTATTACTACAAGAGTATGTAACCCTTGGTAGGTACCTTCCCGAGTAATATCACGTCATCATTGAATTATAGTTAAAGTGATTGCTAGAAATCTAAGTAGTAATAGGTTTATATTGTACTGATGGAACCATTTTACTAAACCGGTGGTAAGTATTATAGCTCTAATTGATCCTGTTAGGGGCCAAGGACTTATGTCTACGAGGTGATATGGGTGAAATCCATGGGATGTCATTAGTATTAGTTAATTTCTCTGGTATAAAGTGTACTTAATACAGCAAATACATAGGATTGAATGATTGCTACTGCAGATTCGAGAATGAGAAGTAAAATTTGTCTGAAAATAAGGAAAAATAGAATAGTCGTTGATAAGGAAGGGCCAGTAGAGCCTAGGAGGGTAAGCAATAAGTGTCCAGCAATTATATTAGCGGCAAGTCGTACAGCTAGGGTTCCTGGTCGAATGATATTTCTAATTGTCTCGATTAATACTATGAATGGTATCAATAAAGCGGGAGTTCCTTGAGGGGCTAAATGAGAAAATATGTGTTGAGTGTGTTTAACTCAGCCGAAGGTTATAATAGTAATTCAGAGTGGGAGCGATAAAGTTAAGGTTATAATTATGTGGCTAGATCTAGTAAAGATGAATGGTAAAAGTCCTAGGAAATTGTTAAATAAAATGATACAAAATAAAGAAGAAAGAAATAAAGAAGACCCTTTGTGAGAAGGTTGGAGGAGTGCATTAAATTCTTTATGTAAGGTAAAAGTGATTTTCGTTCAAAATAGGGCTCAGCGGGAAGGGGAAGCTCAGAAGATATAAGGTAGGAATATTAGTCCTAATAGTGATGAGGTTCAGTTTAAAGATATGTTTAAGATTCTTGATGAAGGATCAAAAATGGAAAATAGATTTATTATAATTTTCAGTTTTTGTAATTATTATATAGTTTAAGTGGGGTCAGAGTTATTTTACTGTAAGGTGTGAGAAAATAGTTTAGAACTAAAAATATAAAGAGTGTAATTAAAAAAAAGCAAAATAAATAAAGTCAATATAAAGGAGCTATTTGGGGCATTAAGAAATATCTTAAAGATTATTTATGTATGACGAGCATATGTTATAAATTAACTAATTTCTTAATCAGAAGTAAGCGTTAAGTACTATGTTAGATTTAAAAGATCTACACTTTCTTTCAGTCATCTGATATAATTTTCTCTAACGGAGGAGATTCAATTTAAGAATGAATTAATCGAAATACTTTCTACTACAATGGGCATAAATCTGTGGTTGGCACCACAAATCTCTGAACATTGACCATAAAATAGCCCTGGGCGGTTTATAAAAAAACTTACTTGATTTAAACGCCCAGGAATTGCATCAGCTTTTACTCCAAGTGCAGGTACAGTTCAGGAGTGAATCACATCAGCAGCATTGATAAGTACTCGAATTTGAGTTATTATTGGAAGAATGGTGCGGTTGTCTACATCTAATAAACGGAAGCTAGAATTTTCTGGATTAGTATTTATTATATATGAGTCGAATTCTACTTGTAAAAAGTCTGAATATTCATAACTTCAATATCATTGGTGGCCGATAGTTTTGAGAGTTAGGGTAGGGGTGTTAATTTCATCTAGTAAGTAAAGTAGGCGTAGGGACGGTAGGGCAATGAAAATTAAAATAACAGCAGGTACAGAGGTTCAAATAATTTCAATGGGTTGGTTTTCTAGTATGTAGCGATTAATAAAGGAATTAGAAAATACGGAGGCTATAAGATACCCTACGAAAGTTAAAATTAATATAAGTACCAGTATAATATGGTCGTGAAAAAAAATTAATTGTTCTATTAATGGAGATGCGGCATCTTGTAGAGTTAAGTAAGATCATGTTGCCATTAGGGGCGAGAGAAAAAAATTTTCTAAAAGAAGAGTGCCTTCCTTGTAGGAGCTTAAATCCTATACATCTTTCTGCCATTTTAGAACTTAGTAATTAGGGGAATTTCTATGTAAGAGTGATCAGCTGGGGGGAAAAAGTGATTTCATTCAATTGAGGTTGGTAGGTAGGGAGAAGTTAGAATTGTTCGGTTGGAAGAAAAAGCTTCTCATACAATAATTAAAAAGAGAAGAGCAGCTAGAAATGAGATTAAAGAGCCTAAGGATGAGATAATGTTTCAGGTAGAAAAAGCGTCGGGGTAGTCTGAATAACGTCGAGGTATACCATTTAAACCTAAAAAATGTTGGGGGAAAAAGGTTAAATTTACTCCGATGAATGTAATTAGGAAATGTGCTTTTAGTCAGAGGGGATTTATTGAGAGCCCGGTTATTAGAGGGAATCAGTGAGCTACTCCAGCGAAAATTCCGAAAACAGCTCCTATCGAGAGTACATAATGAAAGTGGGCAACTACATAATAAGTGTCATGTAAAATGATATCGATGGAGGAGTTAGATAATACGATTCCTGTTAGCCCACCTATAGTAAAGAGAAAAATAAATCCTATGGCTCATAAGAGTGAAGCGGAAAAATTAATTTGTGACCCATGTAAGGTTCTTAGTCAACTGAAAATTTTAATCCCGGTGGGGATAGCAATAATTATAGTGGCTGATGTAAAGTAAGCTCGAGTATCTACGTCTATACCAACGGTAAATATGTGGTGAGCTCATACAATAAATCCTAAGATTCCAATAGCTGATATAGCATAAATTATTCCTAAAGTACCGAATGATTCTTTTTTACCAGATTCTTGGTTCACGATATGAGAGATTATTCCGAAAGCTGGCAAAATTAGAATATACACTTCTGGATGTCCGAAGAATCAAAATAAGTGTTGATAAAGGACTGGGTCACCTCCTCCTGCTGGATCGAAAAATGAGGTATTTAGATTTCGATCAGTGAGTAGTATAGTAATAGCCCCAGCTAGGACAGGGAGAGAGAGAAGTAAAAGAATTGCGGTAATAAATACGGACCATACAAATAAAGGTATTTGGTCTATTATTATACCATAAGATCGTATATTAATTACTGTAGTGATAAAGTTAACAGCTCCTAAGATAGATGAAACTCCTGCTAAATGAAGAGAAAAAATTCCTAGATCTACGGAGGCTCCTGCGTGAGCGATAGCTGAGGCTAGGGGTGGGTAAACTGTTCATCCTGTGCCTACTCCTCTTTCGACTATTCTTCTTGTTAAAAGTAAAGAGAGCGAGGGAGGGAGAAGTCAGAATCTTATGTTGTTTATTCGGGGGAAAGCTATATCAGGGGCTCCTAATATAAGGGGAACAAGTCAATTTCCAAATCCACCAATTATGATTGGTATAACTATAAAGAAAATTATAACAAAAGCATGGGCAGTAACTATAACGTTGTAAATTTGATCGTTTCCAATAAGTCTTCCGGGTTGTCTAAGTTCGGCTCGGATTGTTAGACTAAGGGATGTCCCGATTATACCAGCTCAAGCTCCGAAAATAAAATATAAAGTTCCAATATCTTTGTGGTTAGTGGAGAATAATCATCGTTGCAT